TGAATCCATGGAGGGCCATCATTGAAATAGTCGTTTTTTTTTAGCTTAGCGCAAAGCAATGTATGTGCGGCTCAAGATGATTTACTTAAGTAATAGAAATATACAAGACTCTATATATGATAGAAAGCAATAGGAAGAAAAAAATCCAAAATTACGATATTAGAAAATTGTAAAAAAAAAAAAAAAGGAAAGAGATCTAAAAGATCTTTTTCCTAAAATTCTCCTTTCGTCCACTTAATATCCTACCCTTTCTCGACGGATATTCACTTTCGATTATATTGATCAACCAATCTTCTTATTCAAATCATAATTTGAATATATGTTTACGACGTGTGATTAAATAAAAAAACAGGAGAAAGGAGTCTGCTTTCGAGTTGATTTTATTCAACAATTCACCAAAAGAAAATATTCTATTAATAAATAATAAATTGCATGAACTTAGATCAATCAAATAATGAGATTTCTATGCAAAAATTCGCCCTAATCAATTAAATTGGCCCATTTAAATTGTATTCGGTTGGAATAATGATAAAGAAAAGAAAATGGAAGGGAGAAAATAATTTACAAAAAAAGGGAATTCCTAAAAAAATGGATTGATTCTCTAATCCGATTGAATCTAATGGTTTACGTTATGGAAGAAAGACATGTATATGTGATATTAGATATTGACTAGTTATATATGAACTAAAGATATATTTCATTTGCTCTACTACTGTGTGTGGGTTCCAATAGAAATCCTTTCGGATCGTTGCGGCTATGAATTAGCTGACTAAACAGATGAAATCAAGAAAAGATGGACGAATTGAAATAACAGTTCGGGACCAAGAAGGAACCAAGAAAGGGAAGAACGAGAGTTCTATGGATTCACAAAAACTCTGTGGATAGAAACGAAAAAAGAGATATCGAAATAGTTCTGATGATTCAATAATATTCTTACTTAAATTCGAAGTTCTTACTTACTTCGACTGGATGAATCCTATCGATGGAATAATTAAGTCATAATTAATTGGTTGATTGTATCATTAACCATTTCTTTTTGTTGGTACGAGGAACTTATCATGAATCCACTGATTTCTGCTGCTTCCGTTATTGCTGCTGGATTGGCTGTAGGGCTTGCTTCTATTGGACCTGGAGTTGGTCAAGGGACTGCTGCGGGTCAAGCTGTAGAGGGTATTGCGAGACAGCCTGAGGCAGAGGGAAAAATACGAGGTACTCTATTGCTTAGTTTAGCTTTTATGGAAGCTTTAACGATTTATGGATTGGTTGTAGCATTAGCACTTTTATTTGCGAATCCTTTTGTTTAATTGTTTAATCTTAGAAATAGGAAAAATACATATTTTTCCTATTTCATTGCCTTGGACTTGTCGTTTGCTTTTTAAAATTAGATCAAGATTTCATTCCTACAATTCCTTATTCGTTGAGAACAGAACTTACGGGAAGGGCTGATTTGCAGATGAGGAATTAGCATACCGACTCGCTTTCATCCTTCCCGTTCGTAGTCCAAGGGAAACTCTTTTTCTAGGGTGTTGGAACAATCAAGGGGTAGTTCATATTTTAGAACTCGAATATTTTTTGACTTGATTTCAAAATAAAAAAAAAAAGAATAAATAAAAAAGAGGGGCAAAGTGATAGAAAAAGAACTCTGGTCGATTTTTTAGTCTATCTATAAGAGGAGATTTTATGAAAAACGTAACCGATTCTTTCGTTTCTTTGGGCCACTGGCCATCTGCCGGGAGTTTCGGATTTAATACCGATATTTTAGCAACAAATCCAATAAATCTAAGTGTAGTGATTGGTGTATTGATCTTTTTTGGAAAGGGAGTGTGTGTGAGTTGTTTATTTCAAGAATAGGCTGGATCCAACCAGCTGTACCTTTTTCCGTTAGAACTAGGAAAAGAAAGGTGCATGATCTCGCGAATTACTTCTTAAGAAATTATATGTAAGAACCACAGCATTTCGTGATTAATTGGGAAATCCACTTTGATTCTCTAGCAACCAATAATGTGGGGCTGTTAAGATGGTTAAAGCAAACCGTTTGAAGTCTAGACGCAGCATGGTACTCTTTCTACCACTATGTTAATATAGAGATGTTTTTTAAACGAATAGTTTATCGATATAGAACACTCATCTCGATAAAATGATTTGAATTGCTTATTCTAAGAATGGGTATTTTCCCTCTTTTATCCAATGCTGAATCGACGACCTATGCCTTATGTATAACTAAGAAGAATTTTTTGGATTTGAACTGAAGAAAAAACAAAAAAAAAAAAGAAACAACTTTGCTGACAATTAGCTATTTTTTATTTTGTCAGAAGAGTCCTCCAAGTATTTTGGTTTTGCATTAGATTCGTTTTTTTTCATTTTTTTTTTGGATTATGAATAAAGAAGAGAGGATAGGCTCATTACATTCATAAAAAAAAAAGCTACGAGAATTTACCTAAGTAATTGAGCGTGAGAGCCAAATGAATCGAAAGATTCATGTTTGGTTCGGGAAGGGATT